AAAGGAATTAAAGAAGATTAGAACTACAATGAAATATCGGTCACTAATCAAGTCTCCCCCTCTATTTTTCTTTTCTCTATTTCTCTTTTCTCTATTTTTTCTGATTTTTAGAATAAGGGAGGAAAGAGAAAGAAGAAAAGTGGATTCAACGGCTGTGGGATTTGGATTCCAATTCGAATAATAGAATAATCGAGGAATGGAAGTAGACTATAAAATGTGGGTCTAGCGAAGAGTATTATACAAGATACTTAAACGAAATCGTGTACTGTGCTTTGAAATATCGTTTCGAAATCTTTGGATCTTATTTGAATATATTGATTGTAGTAAAATTTTTCATAATGTGAGTTCAAGTTAGCAACTTCTACTTTTTCTTTCTTCTTCATTTACTTTTTCTTTCTTCTTCATTTCGAATTGAAAGGAAAAGCGTTGAGTAAATAAAAAATCCAAAGGAGGTTCATGGCCAAGGGTAAGGATATCCGAATAACAGTTAGTTTAGAATGTACTACTTGTGTTCGAAAGGTTGTTAATAAGGCATCAAAAGGCATTTCCAGATATATGACTCAAAAGAATCGGCACAATACGCCTAATCGATTGGAATTGAGAAAATTCTGTCCATATTGTTACAAACATACGATTCATGGGGAGATAACGAAATAGCTCGAACCGAGCACTTGCACCCTCCCCAGGAGGAGGAAAAATGCTATGCTAATTATCGCTAAGATAATTTGAATAGAAAGAAAATCCTATTGTTTTTATGTATTCTAATTCATTTTCTAGATCCAACCGAAATAGGATTTTCGGTTTAAAGAACTAAATGAAACAAACCATGGATAAATCCAAGCGACCTTTGCTTAAATCCAAGCGACCTTTGCTTAAATCCAAGCGACCTTTGCTTAAATCCAAGCGACCTTTGCTTAAATCCAAGCGACCTTTGCTTAAATCCAAGCGATCTTTTCGTAGGCGTTTGCCCCCGATCCAATCAGGGGATCGAATTGATTATAGAAACATGAGTTTAATTGGTCGATTTATTAGTGAGCAAGGAAAAATATTATCTAGACGAGTAAATAAATTGACCTTGAAACAACAACGATTAATGACTCTTGCTATAAAACAAGCTCGTATTTTATCTTCGTTACCTTTTATTACTAATGAGAAACAAGGTGAAAGAAACAAGTCGACCGCGCGAGTCCGAAAGAAATATAAGTCAGACAGAAAGAAATATAAGTCAGACGGAAAGAAATATAAGTCGACTGTGAGAGACACAAAGAAATAGAAGGCGACCGTGAGAGACAAAAAAAATAGGCTTACTCTTTCGTCACTTGAATGAAAATTCACACCCGAACTCAAACGCAGATTGATGCTTTGTGCAAAAATCCGACAATCCGGACCGGCTTTGCTTCTCGTTTCGTAAGACAAAAACAAATCAAAAATCGGATTCAGAAGTCAAACTCCAAATTGTTGATTGAAAGTGTTGAGTCCTATTTATTTCTTTTTTGATTCATTTTGACTCTACTTTCCCGGAGGTCATTCTCCGGGGAACTCCGTTTAAATTACTCCGGCAGATTCCTTCCAATTTACTTTTTTTATGATTTCATTGGAAATTAGATAAAGACAGTTTTTATTTGCTATAGCTATTTGCGCAAGTATTTTACGATTAAGAAGCAACTGTCTCTTGTATAGATCATGGATGAATTTACTATAGTTATAATATACCCACCCGTCACGAATTTCTGAATTGATTCGAGTGATCCACAAACGACGAAAATTTCTTTTTTGCCCATTCCTATCCCGATGAGACGAAGCCAAAGCTCTTATGTCTTGTTGAGTCTTTAAAAGACCTCCCCGAAAGCTTGATATAAATGAACGTGCTTTTCTTCTACGTCTCCGAGCTATATATCCCCGTCTAGTTCTGGTCATTGAATATGCATAAATCAAACTTTGTTGAATAACTAATTGATTTCCGTTCTTGCAGTTATTCTTTTTCCCCCTTCCTAGTCTATTAATAACCCAATGAGTTTTTCCAATGTATAAACTCAAAATTCCAATGGCTTTGGCTACGATAACCTTCCCGACCACGATTTTTTATTTTTTCGAGACCTTTGTTTTACCTCACAATTTGAAATTAGATTCTACTAGGTATTAAAAAGATAATAAGAAATATAAATTCTAAAGCAATAGTGGATTCCATCGTTTCTATAGTTACTTCTTAAACGGTGAGGTCTTCTCTATACACCGGAGCCTTTAACTTCATTTAATTAATGCTATTGGGAACTTGTATAGTTCACATTCTTTAGCTCTACCCATGAATTATCCAGTAACTAGGTCTTCACAACGAGATCTACCTATACAGTAACGGTATTTAATTATGAGGGTTAGTTGGATAGCTGACCTTGTTAGTCCGTTCTTGCAAGAGGGTGGCCTAATCTTTGAAATTGAAACCAAGAGTTCCTCCGCTTAATGGATAAGCATTTGCTACCAATGGAGAATTCTTAAATTGAGGTGATTGAATTTACACCAAGGGAAACCATAAATTTCCTACACAATGAAAGGCATATGATCCATTTTCGTTTTTTAGATAGTAAATAGAGTTCATTTTTTCGTTCCAGCCTATTCACCGGTACTGACCTTTGATACTGGAAACTTGTTCGCTTTCCTTTGTTCTAGCTCATGATCTGAACGAGTCGCACATACAACCTAGTACACGTTCCTCGACGTTGAGGGCATCTCTTAAGAGCGGGCGATTTTGTAACATTTCTGATTGGCTGTCTTATCTTTCTAATAAGTTGTTTAATAGTTGGCATGTTGAATCATAGATATAGATATAATTGGATGGTTTAGATCTATCCTAACCAGATTATTTTGAGTCAACTCGGTCGGTAGCGGTAATCTAAAATTAGGGATTTGCGCGAAATACAGGCTAGTATCATTTATGCCCTTCACTCCATTCAAGCAAACCCTACAGAATCAACAATTCCATAAGCTTTGGCTTCTTCTGGTGACATAAAAACATCTCTTTCCATGTCTTCGAAGACCATCCAGAAAGGTTTGTGCGATCTTTGTACAAAAAAGTTTGTGATCTCTTCACGTAGTTTTAGCACCAAATCTGTGTCCGTGACTACCTCTTCCATGTAGCCTTTAATAAAAGTACTAGTAGGTTGGTGGATCATTACCCTGATGATATAACAAAATCAAAAGTTTTTCTATTGCACATGATGAAGGGAAGATAAAAGAAAGAGAAAAGAATAGCACGAAAAAAGATAGAATTGCACAACCGTACAGGCATCTTTCTATGCATTGCATACGGCTCTAGAATAAAATTGATCCTTACGCCTCCCCAACGAAAGAGAAAAATAGGATTGATTAGACCCCGCTCGGAAAATGATCAAATTACCACCCTTCCTTTCGTGGGAGTTAAAAACTACTATGATGGCTCCGTTGCTTTCTATATTTCTTTTTTGTCTATGATTAAGCAATCCCAAAGTTGCTTTTTATTTGATTAAATAACCTAAGGAAAAAAGAATTTTTTTTTCACTAGTTCAGAACATAAATATTATTAAGAGATCTGCCGTGTGAAAAAAAGTTTGTGACGCTGAACTGCACTGCCGATAGATAAGAACACATCGGAAATACCTTTTATCTCATACTACTTTCTCGATAAAAAATCTAATGTTTTGAAAAAAACTTTTGTATATCGAATTAAAAGTGCCATGCTATTATTACTTTTTTATTCATATTTCATATGGAGATTCATTTTTCATATGGCGAAGGCATAGTCGTCTTTTTTCTTTCAAATAAAACCTCATTGGCGCCAAGCGTTAGGGAATGCTATACGTTTAGTGTGTGAGCCTCCGGCCAGGACAAAAGCTGCCATTGAAGCGGCTACTCCCAGACAGAGTGTATGTACATCTGGTAGCACAAAATTTATCGCATTGTGAATAGCTAGCCCATGCATTACTCCTCCACCCGTAGAGTTTATAAATAAAAATTGCTCTTCGTTACAATCGTCGATATTCAGAAATATCATAAGACCGACAATGTGATTTGCCGTTTCGGGACTAAGGTCTTTGAATAAAAAAAGTGCTCTTTCTCGATAAAGTCGGTCGATTAGGTTAAAATTGTATTCCGTAGGAACCGTACAGGCGCCGTTTGACGCATACGGTTCAAAAAAATTTGCAAAAAAATCAATGTGTATATTCCAATCCCCTTTCGGATTTCAGAGCATGCTCTTTACTGACTCCTAATTTTTCTTCGATTTTTCAATAAAGATGAGTTTTGATTCCTTTCCTTAGAAAAAAGAATTCATTAACCGGATCGAATTCACTTTTCATTGATGTATTCTTTCATCGCGATCCAATCCAAATCACGATGTCATTTTCTTGTTCCAAACTGGGCCTCTTTTATCTTACTCTTTTTAGGTTTATACTCTACTCCGGGTAAAGATCTGCCCGCTTTCGATTTGCACATATAGGACAAATACTCCCCTTACCACTTCTTTTTTCTCAATCCGTACAGTCCCGCAAATATTTGGGGTCTTTATACATATTACTCGATTGATTAAGAGAACAGTTTAAAATCACTTCTATTTCCAAAGAAGATTTCTTTAGAATAGAGGAATCCCTTTATAAGGAGTAATGGTAGATATATTACCAATTGGTTTTTTTAAACGAAGTCTGGATATTTCAATTTCTTAGTCCAACCGAGCCAGCCATAAATTATTTGAATTGATAATAGTAATTTGAATCCCCTTAAAAAAAGGATCTAATTGCACTTCACGCTCCAAATTTTTGATGATCTAATTCATCTTTTTTGGGCGAAATAGAGGATCTCTTGATCGGGAAGAGAAGGGGGAAAGCCCATATGACCCAATAGATCTGCCAAGTCGCACTATAAGTCAATCCAAGTTGCTTCCTCGTCTTCGTCCTCGTCCTCAGGAATATCATAAGGTATTTTTGGCACACCAACGGGCATGAAATGAAAGAAAAAATAAAAAAAATACTAGACTTTAGATGTGAAAACGTAAGAAGGGTTTTATTGTTTTTATAATATTGTTCTTTATCAAAAATGCATAAAGAAAGACAGAATGAATAAGATCAATTCTTAGAACTAGGCCCCTGTAATCATGAACAAAGATGGTCACATTCGTTTATAGAAAAGACATCAAGCGGCCCATTGCGTATTGGTACTTATCGAGTATAGAATAAATCTGCTTCTCTATTTTTCCTACGAACGGAATTGTTCCATTATTGCTAATAGAATCAAACAAATTATGAACCCTTGCTCTGAACTAATCGCCCTCTCCTCGGGGGACGTAACATCGGCAGAGTATAGTCGTGTCCAATGCAATAAAGTTGCGTAGTGTCTTTTTTCTTTGATAAAGGGGTATTTTCATGGGTTTGCCTTGGTATCGTGTTCATACTATCGTATTGAATGATCCCGGCCGGTTGCTTGCTGTTCATATAATGCATACAGCTCTGGTTGCTGGGTGGGCCGGTTCGATGGCTCTGTATGAATTAGCAGTTTTTGATCCTTCTGACCCTGTTCTGGATCCAATGTGGAGACAGGGTATGTTTGTCATACCCTTCATGACGCGTTTAGGAATAATCAATTCATGGGGTGGCTGGGGTATCACAGGAGGGACTATAACATCTCCGGGTATTTGGAGTTACGAAGGTGTCGCTGGAGCGCATATTGTGTTTTCGGGCTTGTGCTTTTTAGCAGCTATCTGGCATTGGGTGTATTGGGATCTAGAAATATTTACTGATGAACGTACAGGAAAACCTTCGTTGGATTTGCCCAAGATCTTTGGAATTCATTTATTTCTCGCGGGGGTGGCTTGCTTTGGTTTTGGGGCATTTCATGTAACAGGCTTGTATGGTCCGGGAATATGGGTGTCCGATCCTTATGGACTAACTGGAAAAGTACAACCGGTAAATCCAGTGTGGGGCGTGGAAGGTTTCGATCCTTTTGTTCCGGGAGGAATAGCCTCTCATCATATTGCGGCTGGGACATTGGGCATATTAGCAGGCCTATTCCATCTTAGCGTTCGACCACCCCAACGTCTATACAAGGGATTGCGCATGGGTAATATCGAAACTGTCCTTTCCAGTAGTATTGCTGCTGTCTTTTTTGCAGCTTTTGTTGTTGCCGGAACTATGTGGTATGGTTCAGCAACTACCCCGATCGAATTGTTTGGACCGACTCGTTATCAATGGGATCAGGGGTACTTCCAACAAGAGATATATCGACGAATTAGTGCGGGGTTAGCCGAAAATCAAAGTTTATCAGAAGCTTGGTCTAAAATTCCTGAAAAATTAGCCTTTTATGATTACATCGGCAATAATCCGGCAAAAGGGGGATTATTCAGGGCGGGTTCAATGGATAACGGGGATGGAATAGCGGTTGGATGGTTAGGACATCCTATCTTTAGAGATAAAGAAGGTCGTGAACTTTTTGTACGTCGTATGCCCACTTTTTTTGAAACATTTCCGGTCGTTTTGGTAGATGGAGCCGGGATTGTTCGAGCGGATGTTCCTTTTCGAAGAGCCGAATCGAAGTATAGTGTCGAACAAGTCGGTGTAACTGTTGAGTTCTACGGTGGCGAACTCAATGGAGTCAGTTATAATGACCCTGCGACTGTGAAAAAATATGCTAGACGCGCTCAATTGGGTGAAATTTTTGAATTAGATCGTGCTACTTTGAAATCCGACGGTGTTTTTCGTAGCAGTCCAAGGGGTTGGTTTACTTTTGGACATGCTTCATTTGCTTTGCTCTTCTTCTTCGGACACATTTGGCATGGTGCTAGAACCCTGTTCAGAGATGTTTTTGCTGGGATTGACCCAGATTTGGATGCTCAAGTAGAATTTGGAGCCTTCCAAAAACTTGGAGATCCAACTACAAGAAGACAAGTAGTCTGATCCAACCTTCTTTTGATGTCTTTCGAATCTATTTTCTTTTTATGATTTGTTAGTGATTTTGATATTGATAGAGGGTAGCAGAGAAATCTTGCTTTGACTCCCCGTTTTTTTGTCTCTTGCTCTTTCGGTAGCCGGGAGATGGTCCCCAATAAAAGAAAGAAAAAACAAATAGGTATGGAAGCTATAATTGTAAATCACGATCGAATCTATGGAAGCATTGGTTTATACATTCCTCTTAGTCTCAACCCTAGGGATTATTTTTTTCGCTATCTTTTTTAGAGAACCGCCTAAAGTTCCAACTAAAAAATGAAAGTCTTTTCATTATCTCGATTTCAATTGAAGTAATGAGCCTCCCAATATTGAGAGGCTCATTACTTCAACTAGTCCCCATGTTCCTCGAACGGATCTCTTAATTGTTGAGAAGGTTGCCCAAAAGCGGTATATAAGGCGTACCCAGTAAAACTTACAAGTAAACCAGATAGAAAGACGGCGACTAGGGTTGCTGTTTCCATTATTAGAAAAGTTCAAGAACACAACGGATCTATGATAAGATCATTTATTTACAACGGAAGAGTATACAAAGTCA